GTTTTACCGACATAGAAGAAAATAATGCTATATTACTGTAAAAAATTATTCAATGAAGTCATAGGTTCGAATCTTATATACGTCGTGTAATCTTCGAGGGGCTATAAACAAATCTGAATTTTAATACGGGGATAAGTAAATCCAGGTATGTCTATTGCTTTTTAACGTTATATTGTCATCTGAGGACGTAGAAGAATGGTTAGTCTTCACATTCCGCGTAACACTTAGACTTAGGTTCGAATCCTACTTACGTCGTATAATCTTTGAAAAGCTATAAACAAACCTAAATTTTACTATGGGGGGTAAATGGATTTAGGTTTGTTTATCACTTTTTGATGTTATACTGTAATTCAAGTAATTAGAATTACCTGGCTAAGACGTAAAAAAAATGGTTATTTTTTCTGAGTGCGTAAATTCAATGTATAAATTGACAAAGTTTTACCGTAATAGAAGAAAATAATGCTATATTATTGTCAAAAATTATTCAATGAAGTCATAGGTTCGAATCCTATATACGTCATGTAATCTTCGAGAAACTATAGACAAATCTGAATTTTAATACGGGGGTAAATAAATACGAGTTTGTCTATTGCTTTTTGACGTTATACTGTCAGCTGAAGACGTAGAAGAATGGTTAGTCTTCACATTCCGCGTAACACTCAGACTTAGGTTCGAATCCTATTTATGTCGTATAATATCTGAAAAGCTATAAACAAATCTAAATTTTACTATGGGGGGTAAATAAATTTAGGTTTGTTTATCACTTTTTGGTGTTATACTGTAATTCAAGTAATTAGAATTACCTAGCTAAGACGTAAAAAAATGGTTATTTTTTTTGAGTGAGTAAATGCAATGTATAAATTGACAAAGTTTTACCGAAATAAAAAAGATAACGTTATATTATTATTAATAATAAATTTTATTCTTATCATTTTATGGATCACATAAATTATAGTATACTTTAACTTTTTTTAATAAATTATACTAATAGATTTTAATTATATTTTTAATTAATTTTAATTAATTAATTTATATTTTAATTGTTTTAATTATATTTGTAGTTATTTTAATTATATTTTAATTGTTTTAATTATTTTAATTAATTAATTTATATTTTTAATTATTTTAATTATATTTTTAATTATTTTAATTAATTAATTTATATTTTTAATTATTTTAATTGTTTTAATTAATTTTAATTATATTTTTTATTATTTTAATTAATTTATATTTTTAATTAATATAAATGTTTTAACTAATTAATTAATTTATATTTTAATTGTTTTAATTATATTTTTAATTATTTTAATTATTTTAATTAATTTAATTAATTTTAATTGTTTTAATTAATTTAATTATATTTTTAATTATTTTAATTATATTTTTAATTAATATAAATGTTTTAACTAATTAATTAATTTATATTTTAATTGTTTTAATTATATTTTTAATTATTTTAATTAATTTTAATTAATTAATTTATATTTTAATTGTTTTAATTAATTTAATTATATTTTTAATTAATTTATATTTTTAATTATTTTAATTAATTTTAATTATATTTTAATTGTTTTAATTATATTTTTAATTAATATAAATGTTTTAACTAATTAATTAATTTATATTTTAATTGTTTTAATTAATTTTAATTATATTTTTAATTATTTTAATTATATTTTAATTGTTTTAATTAATTTTAATTATATTTTTAATTATTTTAATTAATTTTAATTGTTTTAATTATATTTTTAATTATTTTAATTATTTTAATTATATTTTTAATTAATATAAATGTTTTAACTAATTAATTAATTTATATTTTTAATTATTTTAATTATATTTTAATTATATTTTTAATTAATATAAATGTTTTAACTAATTAATTAATTTATATTTTTAATTATTTTAATTATATTTTTAATTTATTTTAATTAATTTATATTTTTAATTAATATAAATGTTTTAACTAATTAATTAATTTATATTTTAATTGTTTTAATTAATTTTTAATTATTTTAATTAATTTAATTATATTTTAATTATATTTTTAATTAATTTATATTTTTTATTATTTTAATTAATTTATATTTTTAATTAATATAAATGTTTTAACTAATTAATTAATTTATATTTTAATTGTTTTAATTAATTTTTAATTATTTTAATTAATTTAATTATATTTTAATTATATTTTTAATTAATTTATATTTTTTATTATTTTAATTAATTTATATTTTTAATTAATATAAATGTTTTAACTAATTAATTAATTTATATTTTAATTGTTTTAATTAATTTTAATTATATTTTAATTATATTTTTAATTATTTTAATTAATTTTAATTATATTTTAATTGTTTTAATTATTTTAATTATATTTTTAATTAATATAAATGTTTTAACTAATTAATTAATTTATATTTTAATTGTTTTAATTAATTTTAATTATATTTTTAATTATATTTTTAATTATTTTAATTAATTTTAATTAATTAATTTATATTTTTAATTATTTTAATTATATTTTAATTGTTTTAATTAATTTTAATTATTTTAATTAATTTAATTATATTTTTAATTAATTTTAATTAATTTATATTTTAATTGTTTTAATTATATTTTTAATTATTTTAATTAATTTTAATTGTTTTAATTAATTTATATTTTTAATTAATTAATTTATATTTTAATTGTTTTAATTAATTTAATTATATTTTTAATTAATTTATATTTTTAATTATTTTAATTAATTTTAATTATATTTTAATTGTTTTAATTAATTTTAATTATATTTTTAATTATTTTAATTAATTTAATTATATTTTTAATTAATTTATATTTTAATTGTTTTAATTAATTTTAATTATATTTTTTATTATTTTAATTATATTTTAATTGTTTTAATTAATTTTAATTATATTTTTAATTATTTTAATTAATTAATTTATATTTTTAATTAATATAAATGTTTTAACTAATTAATTAATTTATATTTTAATTATTTTAATTATTTTAATTAATTTATATTTTTAATTATTTTAATTAATTTTAATTATATTTTAATTGTTTTAATTATATTTTTAATTTATTTTAATTAATTTATATTTTTAATTAATATAAATGTTTTAACTAATTAATTAATTTATATTTTAATTGTTTTAATTAATTTTAATTATATTTTTTATTATTTTAATTAATTTAATTATATTTTAATTATATTTTTAATTAATTTATATTTTAATTGTTTTAATTATATTTTTAATTATTTTAATTAATTTTAATTGTTTTAATTAATTTATATTTTTAATTATTTTAATTAATTTTAATTATATTTTAATTGTTTTAATTAATTTTAATTATATTTTTAATTATTTTAATTAATTTAATTATATTTTTAATTATTTTAATTATATTTTTAATTAATTTTAATTATATTTTTAATTATATTTTTAATTATTTTAATTAATTAATTTATATTTTTAATTAATATAAATGTTTTAACTAATTAATTAATTTATATTTTAATTGTTTTAATTAATTTTAATTATATTTTAATTGTTTTAATTAATTTTAATTATATTTTTTATTATTTTAATTAATTTAATTATATTTTTAATTATTTTAATTAATTTATATTTTTAATTATTTTAATTATATTTTAATTGTTTTAATTAATTTTAATTATATTTTTTATTATTTTAATTAATTTAATTGTTTTAATTATATTTTTAATTATTTTAATTATATTTTTAATTAATTTTAATTATATTTTAATTGTTTTAATTAATTTTAATTATATTTTTAATTATTTTAATTATTTTAATTAATTTAATTAATTTAATTAATTTTAATTAATTTTAATTATATTTTAATTGTTTTAATTATATTTTTAATTTATTTTAATTAATTTATATTTTTAATTAATATAAATGTTTTAACTAATTAATTAATTTATATTTTAATTGTTTTAATTAATTTTAATTATATTTTTTATTATTTTAATTAATTTAATTATATTTTAATTATATTTTTAATTAATTTATATTTTAATTGTTTTAATTATATTTTTAATTATTTTAATTAATTTTAATTGTTTTAATTAATTTATATTTTTAATTATTTTAATTAATTTTAATTATATTTTAATTATATTTTTAATTATTTTAATTAATTTAATTATATTTTTAATTAATTTATATTTTAATTGTTTTAATTAATTTTAATTAATTTTAATTAATTTTAATTATATTTTAATTGTTTTAATTATATTTTTAATTATTTTAATTATATTTTTAATTAATATAAATGTTTTAACTAATTAATTAATTTATATTTTAATTGTTTTAATTAATTTTAATTATATTTTTAATTATTTTAATTAATTTTAATTAATTAATTTATATTTTTAATTATTTTAATTAATTTTAATTAATTAATTTATATTTTTAATTATTTTAATTATATTTTTAATTAATTTTAATTATATTTTTTATTATTTTAATTAATTTAATTATATTTTTAATTATTTTAATTAATTTTAATTGTTTTAATTATATTTTTAATTATTTTAATTAATTTTAATTGTTTTAATTATATTTTTAATTATTTTAATTATATTTTTAATTAATTTTAATTAATTAATTTATATTTTTAATTATTTTAATTATATTTTAATTGTTTTAATTAATTTAATTATATTTTTAATTAATTTATATTTTTAATTATTTTAATTATATTTTTAATTAATTTTAATTAATTTATATTTTTAATTAATATAAATGTTTTAACTAATTAATTAATTTATATTTTAATTGTTTTAATTAATTTTAATTATATTTTTTATTATTTTAATTATTTTAATTATATTTTTAATTAATTTTAATTAATTAATTTATATTTTTAATTATTTTAATTATATTTTAATTGTTTTAATTAATTTAATTATATTTTTAATTAATTTTAATTATATTTTTTATTATTTTAATTAATTTAATTATATTTTTAATTATTTTAATTATATTTTAATTGTTTTAATTAATTTTAATTATATTTTTAATTATTTTAATTAATTTAATTATATTTTTAATTATTTTAATTAATTTTAATTGTTTTAATTAATTTAATTATATTTTTAATTAATATAAATGTTTTAACTAATTAATTAATTTATATTTTAATTGTTTTAATTAATTTTAATTATATTTTTAATTAATATAAATGTTTTAACTAATTAATTAATTTATATTTTAATTGTTTTAATTAATTTTAATTATATTTTTAATTATTTTAATTAATTTTAATTAATTAATTTATATTTTTAATTATTTTAATTATATTTTAATTGTTTTAATTAATTTAATTATATTTTTAATTAATTTTAATTATATTTTTTATTATTTTAATTAATTTAATTGTTTTAATTATATTTTTAATTATTTTAATTATATTTTTAATTAATTTTAATTATATTTTTAATTAATTTAATTAATTTTAATTGTTTTAATTAATTTAATTATATTTTTAATTAATATAAATGTTTTAACTAATTAATTAATTTATATTTTAATTGTTTTAATTAATTTTAATTATATTTTTAATTATTTTAATTATATTTTAATTGTTTTAATTAATTTTAATTAATTTAATTATATTTTTAATTATTTTAATTAATTTTAATTGTTTTAATTAATTTTAATTGTTTTAATTATATTTTAATTGTTTTAATTAATTTTAATTATATTTTAATTATATTTTTAATTATTTTAATTAATTTTAATTAATTAATTTATATTTTTAATTATTTTAATTATATTTTAATTGTTTTAATTAATTTAATTAATTTAATTATATTTTTAATTAATTTATATTTTTAATTATTTTAATTAATTTTAATTATATTTTAATTGTTTTAATTATATTTTTAATTAATTTATATTTTTAATTAATATAAATGTTTTAACTAATTAATTAATTTATATTTTAATTGTTTTAATTATATTTTTAATTAATTTATATTTTTAATTAATATAAATGTTTTAACTAATTAATTAATTTATATTTTAATTGTTTTAATTATATTTTTAATTAATTTATATTTTTAATTAATATAAATGTTTTAACTAATTAATTAATTTATATTTTAATTGTTTTAATTAATTTTAATTATATTTTTTATTATTTTAATTAATTTAATTATATTTTTAATTATTTTAATTATATTTTTAATTAATTTTAATTAATTAATTTATATTTTTAATTATTTTAATTATATTTTAATTGTTTTAATTAATTTAATTATATTTTTAATTAATTTTAATTAATTTAATTATATTTTAATTATATTTTTAATTAATTTATATTTTTTATTATTTTAATTAATTTATATTTTTAATTAATATAAATGTTTTAACTAATTAATTAATTTATATTTTAATTGTTTTAATTAATTTTAATTAATTTTAATTATATTTTAATTATATTTTAATTGTTTTAATTATATTTTTAATTAATATAAATGTTTTAACTAATTAATTAATTTATATTTTAATTGTTTTAATTAATTTTAATTATATTTTTTATTATTTTAATTAATTTAATTATATTTTTAATTATTTTAATTAATTTATATTTTTAATTATTTTAATTATATTTTAATTGTTTTAATTAATTTAATTAATTTAATTATATTTTTAATTAATTTATATTTTTAATTATTTTAATTATATTTTAATTGTTTTAATTAATTTTAATTATATTTTAATTATATTTTTAATTATTTTAATTAATTTTAATTAATTAATTTATATTTTAATTGTTTTAATTAATTTAATTATATTTTAATTGTTTTAATTAATTTTAATTAATTAATTTATATTTTTAATTATTTTAATTATATTTTTAATTATTTTAATTATATTTTAATTGTTTTAATTAATTTAATTATATTTTTAATTAATTTTAATTATATTTTTTATTATTTTAATTAATTTAATTATATTTTAATTGTTTTAATTAATTTTAATTAATTTAATTATATTTTTAATTATTTTAATTAATTTATATTTTTAATTATTTTAATTATATTTTAATTGTTTTAATTAATTTAATTAATTTAATTATATTTTTAATTAATTTATATTTTTAATTATTTTAATTATATTTTAATTGTTTTAATTAATTTTAATTATATTTTAATTATATTTTTAATTATTTTAATTAATTTTAATTAATTAATTTATATTTTAATTGTTTTAATTAATTTAATTATATTTTAATTGTTTTAATTAATTTTAATTAATTAATTTATATTTTTAATTATTTTAATTATATTTTAATTGTTTTAATTAATTTAATTATATTTTAATTGTTTTAATTAATTTTAATTATATTTTTTATTATTTTAATTAATTTAATTATATTTTTAATTATTTTAATTAATTTATATTTTTAATTATTTTAATTATATTTTAATTGTTTTAATTAATTTAATTAATTTAATTATATTTTTAATTAATTTATATTTTTAATTATTTTAATTATATTTTAATTGTTTTAATTAATTTTAATTATATTTTAATTATATTTTTAATTATTTTAATTAATTTTAATTAATTAATTTATATTTTAATTGTTTTAATTAATTTAATTATATTTTAATTGTTTTAATTAATTTTAATTAATTAATTTATATTTTTAATTATTTTAATTATATTTTTAATTATTTTAATTATATTTTAATTGTTTTAATTAATTTAATTATATTTTTAATTAATTTTAATTATATTTTTTATTATTTTAATTAATTTAATTATATTTTAATTGTTTTAATTAATTTTAATTAATTTAATTATATTTTTAATTATTTTAATTAATTTATATTTTTAATTATTTTAATTATATTTTAATTGTTTTAATTAATTTAATTAATTTAATTATATTTTTAATTAATTTATATTTTTAATTATTTTAATTATATTTTAATTGTTTTAATTAATTTTAATTATATTTTAATTATATTTTTAATTATTTTAATTAATTTTAATTAATTAATTTATATTTTAATTGTTTTAATTAATTTAATTATATTTTAATTGTTTTAATTAATTTTAATTAATTAATTTATATTTTTAATTATTTTAATTATATTTTAATTGTTTTAATTAATTTAATTATATTTTAATTGTTTTAATTAATTTTAATTATATTTTTTATTATTTTAATTAATTTAATTATATTTTTAATTATTTTAATTAATTTATATTTTTAATTATTTTAATTATATTTTAATTGTTTTAATTAATTTAATTAATTTAATTATATTTTTAATTAATTTATATTTTTAATTATTTTAATTATATTTTAATTGTTTTAATTAATTTTAATTATATTTTAATTATATTTTTAATTATTTTAATTAATTTTAATTAATTAATTTATATTTTAATTGTTTTAATTAATTTAATTATATTTTAATTGTTTTAATTAATTTTAATTAATTAATTTATATTTTTAATTATTTTAATTATATTTTAATTGTTTTAATTAATTTAATTATATTTTTAATTAATTTTAATTATATTTTTTATTATTTTAATTAATTTAATTATATTTTAATTGTTTTAATTAATTTTAATTATATTTTTTATTATTTTAATTAATTTAATTATATTTTTAATTATTTTAATTAATTTTAATTGTTTTAATTATATTTTTAATTAATTTTAATTAATTAATTTATATTTTTAATTATTTTAATTATATTTTAATTGTTTTAATTAATTTAATTAATTTAATTATATTTTTAATTAATTTATATTTTTAATTATTTTAATTAATTTTAATTATATTTTAATTGTTTTAATTATATTTTTAATTAATTTTAATTAATTTATATTTTTAATTAATATAAATGTTTTAACTAATTAATTAATTTATATTTTAATTGTTTTAATTAATTTTAATTATATTTTTTATTATTTTAATTAATTTAATTATATTTTTAATTATTTTAATTAATTAATTTATATTTTTAATTATTTTAATTATATTTTAATTGTTTTAATTAATTTAATTATATTTTTAATTAATTTTAATTATATTTTTAATTATTTTAATTATATTTTAATTGTTTTAATTAATTTTAATTATATTTTTTATTAATTTATATTTTTAATTATTTTAATTAATTTTAATTATATTTTTTATTATTTTAATTAATTTTTAATTGTTTTAATTGTTTTAATTAATTTTAATTATATTTTTAATTATATTTTTAATTATTTTAATTAATTTTAATTAATATAAATGTTTTAATTATATTTGTAGTTATTTTAATTATGTTTTTAATTAATTAATTAAATTATATTTGTAATTATTTTTAATTGTTTTAATTAATTTAATTTAATTATAAATGTAAAAATTGACAAAGTCCTACCGAAATAAAAAAGTTTAACGCTATATTATTGTCAAACATGATTTAATGAAGTCGTAGATTTGAATCCTATTTACGTCGTGTAATTTATGCGTTTGTTTATGTATTATGTTTTAATTTTGATAGGCCAAAATCACCCAATATCTATTTCAAATTTGATTGTGAAAACCTCATTTGTTCAACCATTTTTAACTAAAATAATTGACGTTTATTAATAACTTATTTTTAAGGTAATAGAAAGTCACAATAACTAAGTTATTGTTTAGGTATATGATAATACGTCTACGAGTTTGATCCTAGCTCAAAGTAAACGCTGGTAATTAACTTTAACGCATGCAAGTTTTTGATTTTAAATTTTAAATTTCAAAAGCGTACGGGTGAGTAATACGTAAGAATCTATCTTAAATGTTCATTCATTTATTGGTGAGCTTACATAAGATTATGGTATTTGGTAAATTAAATAATCCAAGCCTACGATCTTTAGCCGGTTTGTAAGAATGTACGGCCACATGGGAACTGAGACACTGTCCCAACTTAATTTGAGGCAGCAGCGAGGAATCTTAGGCAATGAGCGAAAGCTTGACCTAGTTAAATTACGTGTATGATGACAGCAAAATCGCTGTAAAGTACTTTATAAATGTGAATTATAATGACTGTACCTTTATTAAATAAGTCCTAGCTAATCTCGTGCCAGCAGCTGCGGTAAAACGGGAAGAACGAGCGTTATTTCATATTACTAGGTGTAAAGTGCATGAAGATTATCGATTAAGTATCGTTTTAAAACTTAAAGAATTTTAAGTCAAACTTTATACTAATTCGATTTGAGTGTTACCAATGATCGTAGAATTTTATTTGTAAAAGTTAAATATGTAGATTTTTAAAGGAATACTAAAGGCGAAGGCATCGATCTAGGTAATTACTGACATTGTAATGCGAAAGCTTAGGTATCAAATGGGATTAGATACCCCGGTAGTCTAAGCCGTCAACTATGAGTGTTTATTCATTTTATGTTTATAGTTAACGCAAAAACACTCCACCTGGGTACTACGACCGCAAGGTTAAAACTTAAAGGAATTGACGGAAATCTATACAGGCGGTGGAGCATGTGATTTAATTCGAATCAACGCGCAGAACCTTACTAGTATTTGTATAATTTACAAGGTTGCATGGTTGTTGTCAGTCCGTGCTGTAAAGCGTTCGACTCTTATCGAAATTTTTAAAACGGACGAAACTCTCTTTTCTTAATTATATTGAATAGTACTAAATAAAAAACGATTGTTGATTATAATAAATTAATATTACGTCAGATATGTTTACTTATTATTGTGCTTATACACTATTTTACTAAGATTTACAATATTGAAGATATTTTTATGTTATCCTAGATATTGTATAAAAGTTGGGAATGACGTCAAATCTTCATGGCCATCATACACTAGGCTATTTTCATGTGCTACAATATTATTTTCAAAAAGAAACGATGATGTAAATCAGAGTAAAACTTAAAAAGATATTTCAGTTCGGATTGTTCTCTGCAACTCGAGAATATGAAGTTGTAATCGCTAGTAATCGTAGATCAGCTTGCTACGGTGAATACGTTCTTGGATTTTGTACACACAGCCCGTCAAGCTGGGAAAATATATTTTATTAAAAGTACTTAAAAAACTATTTTTGAGTTTATAATTTAAGTGTATTAAATAAATGCGAGTATTGTGCTTGAGATAGTGTAACTGGTATTATAGCGAAATAAAGGATCGCAGTTAAGTCGTAACAAGGTAGCAGTATGGGAACCTGCTGCTGAAAAAAAAATTCTATTACCTTTACATGTTTAAGGTTTATATAAGTAAGTTCAAGTCTTACTAACATAACATAGTTTAATGTGACGTAGAGAAGTGGTTATTCTCGTTGGGCTCATAACCCAAAGGCATAAGTTCGAATCTTATCGTCACTCTTAAAGGTTCATTATTATGAAAATTTTCAAAAGCATTTAAAGAAAGAATTTACAAGAAATATTTAAGGACGCACCAACGCGAAAAGTAAGTTGAAAGTGTATACTTGTGAATTTTACGTCTCCTAAAGAAAACTAATTAATAAATACTAAAAATATAACTGAAACATCTTATTATTATTTTAAGTAAATCAACCGAGAATTTGATAGTAGTGGTGAGCGAACTCAAAAAGTAATTAATTAAATATTATTTTTAATCAAGTTAACTATATGTTTTAAAAGTAAACTTTTAGAATTTTAGTAAACCTCAGAAGGATTAAGTCCTGTATATAAAGTTTCTTTTATAATGTTTAGTTCAATATTTAGTACAAAAATCTTTATTTTGTATGAACGTAGGAGAGCCGTCTCCTAAACTTTTTTTACTTTCTTGATAAATAGTGCATGAGTATTGTGAAAGAATTTTAATGTATTTATATTACTTTAACTAAAATTGAATGCTAACGACTTATTGGAAGCGCAAAGTACCCAATTACCTTTTGCATAATGAATCAGCAAGTGAGTAAAATTAGCAAATTTAAACTGTTAAGTGTAGTTGTAGTTTTTGCAAGTAATTAAATACGACCTTTAGTTAGTTTTACTCGACCCGAAGCCAAATGATCTATCTATGAACAGGTTGAATCTATATTCATTTATAAAGGAAGACCTAAGCCGTACATGTTGCATAATGTTGGTGTGATTTGTGGATAGGAGTGAAAGTCTAATCAAATTTGGTGATAGCTGGTTTTTTACGAAAGCCATTTTAGTGGCGCATGAATAAAAACAACTATAAGGTAAAGCGCTTAAAATTTGACTGGGTATGTTGATTCATATCTGCCAAATCTTAAAACTATTAATTTGTAGTTGTTTAATTTGTAGTTAGACTTAGAGCGTTAAGGTTCTTAGTCGAAAGGGCAATAACCCAGCTCGTTCATTAAGGCCTATAAATAATAATTTAGTGATAAAGTTTTTAAATATATATTAAATATTCTTGTAGGCTTAGAAGCAGCCATCGAATAGTGATTGCGTTTTAGCTTGTCATTTAAACTATGTAACAATTACAATGTATATAGACTAAAATTTATGCCGAAATGACGAATTTTTAAAATAACACCACAAAAAAAGTAGTAGTAAAATATTTTGTTTTTATTAAATTTATTTAATGTTAATTTTTTAAGTTGCCCCAAAAGAAATAATGCTGATATGAGTAGCGAAAATTTTGTGCAGAATCAAAGTCGTTGTATATCCAAGGTTTCTCGCTCTATTTTACATAACGAGGTAAGTCGGTTTCTAAAAATAAAACGTAAGTTGATTTTGATGATAGTATTTTCTGACCTTAATATAAGGTAGTAAAGTTTTATTACACCAACATTTAATTGGTTAACAAGTCCACAAATCTAATTTGTTAAAATATGATAATGTTGCTAGAAACACTTATATTTGTAACATAAAAGACCGTACCTAAAACCGACACAGGTGGATTAATTGAATAAATATAGATGATTGAGTAAATTATATTAAAGGAACTCGGCAAATTAGCTTTTTTAATCGAAAGCGCCTTGTAAAAGGTATTATATAAAGAAAAAGCAACAGCTATTTAACAAAAATATAAGACTTTGCAAATTTACCATATGTTGTATAAAGTCTGGCGTCTGCTCAGTGCTTCTAAGCGAAACTTTTGTATCTAGATACAAAAGATAACCTTAAGTGAACAGCGGTCTTAACCATGAGGATCCTAAGGTAGCGAAATTAATTGTCGGGTAAGTTCCGTCCTGCTTGAATGACGTCATGATTGCTTTACTGTCTCTAATATAAACTCAGCGAAATTAAAATGTCTGTGCAAATGCAGACTACTTACAGTAAGACGAAAAGACCCTATGATTCTTTACTATAGCCTTTAATTGTAAAATTCTTAGTTTTGTGTAAGCTAGGTGGGAACTTTAAGTTTTAGTGAAATACCACCCAAAATTACAAAATTTTACTTCATTCTATTATGAAGATAGTTTAAGGTTGGTAGTTTATCTGGGACGGATGCCTCCTAAATAGTAACGGAGGCGTGCTACGGTAGATTCTACTAAATTTATTTATAGTATATAATGATATAAATCTACTTGACGGTTAAACTAATAAGTTACACCGAGATGAAAGTCGGCCATAGTGATCCAATCAATATTTATGGATATATGATTGCGCAACAAATAAAAGAAACTCTAGGGATAACAGATTAATCGTGGATGAGAGTTCTTATTGACTTCACGGTTTGAGACCTCGATGTCGGCTCATCTTAACCTGGTATTGTATCAGATACCAAGGGTACGGCTGTTCGCCGCATAATAAGGTACGTGAGCTGGGTTCAGAACGTCGAGAGACAGTTCGGTTTCTATCTGCTGTAAGAAATAGAAAAAATGAAAATGCTATTTTTAGTACGAAAGGATCAAAATAGATTAACCTATAGTGCATTAATTGCTATATTTTTTAGCATCGTTAAGTAGCCACGTTAAAACAACTAAATTACTTTGGTGTAATGAAGTACTAATTTTTACTATTTTTCATACGATTTCTATTAGATTAATAGATGAATCGGTTTATCGTATATAAAGGTAACTTTTAGCGTATAAAAGCAAAAATTCGAATTGTTTTTCATAGAATGAACGGAGATGTTTCTTCTGCTTAAAAAAAAACTTTTTATTGTTAATCTTCTAATTAATTTAACCTATTTTTTTATCGTAGACATTTGTATTTAATTTTTAGTTATGACTTCTATATTATGTTATATTTTTTCCAGCCTTTCTTTAGTTTGTGCTATTATGGTTATTACATCTGTAAATCCTGTACATTCAGTTTTATTTTTAATTTTAGTTTTTTGTAATATATCAGGTCTTTTATTTATTTTAGGTGCAGAATTTATAGCTATTATGTTTATTATTGTCTATGTAGGTGCTATTGCAGTCCTTTTTCTTTTTGTAGTTATGATGTTAAACATTCAAACTTACAGCTGAAATAGTAATTTTTGAACTGTAAAGTTTTTTAGTGTATTTCTTATTAATATATTTTTATTTACTTTTTTAACTGTATTAAATATAGACTTAAGTTCATTTTCTGATTTATCATTGTACTTTAATTACATAGACTTAACTTGAGTAAATTGATTTAGCTATACTTACAAATCAACTCATATCAAAGCTATTGGATCCGTATTATACACTACTTATGATTTTGTGTTTGAGTTATGTGGTATTGTATTGCTAGTCGCTATGATTAATGCTATTTTGCTCACTTTACATCAAAGATTAGATAGTAAAAAACAAATAATTGATTTACAGATGTCAAAGTCATCTGTTTCAGTGGTTCGTTTTGTATCTTTACGGTAATTTTCTAGTTGTAAAAATTTATTTGTTAAATATTTATACTTCTATAAACATATTATGGTATTTAGTCCTCTTGAACAATTTGAGATAACTACATTAATTTCATTAAAAATCTTTGATTTTAATTTTTCAATCACGAATTTTATCCTTTTCCTTTTTTTTATGGTTGGTTTTATATGTTTATGAAATCTCTTAAGCATATTTCAAGCTACCATTATACCAAATAGATGACAATTAATCACTGAAAATATTTATAATATATTAAGTAAATTATTGTTTGAAAGTATTGGTTTACGAGGCCAAATTTATTTACCTTTCATTTATACATTATTTTTTGTTATTTTAGGTTGTAATTTAATTGGCATGGTACCTTATACTTTTAGCTTAACTAGTCATATCATACTTACGTTAACATTAGCTATGGTAGCATTTATTGCTATAAACATTATTGGCATCGTCGAACATAAGTTTAACTTTTTAAGTGTGTTTTTGCCTAGAGATACATCCCCTATTTTAATTCCTTTATTAGTAGGTATTGAATTTATTTCTTATAACGTAAAAGTATTAACTTTAGCTATTCGATTATTCGCAAATATTACATCCGGCCATACACTACTTAAAATAATAGCTGGTTTTGCTTGGTCTATGCTCTCAATTGGAGGCTTATTCAGTGTTTTATATTTAATCCCTGCTTTACTTTTAGTTGTTTTAACGGGACTTGAACTTGGAATTTCTATTCTGCAAGCTTATGTTTTTGTATTGTTAATATGTATTTATTTAAACGACGTTATCAACTTGCATTAATTTATTATTGCTAAACCGTAACCTACTTCAAACTTAATTTTAGTACTCTACTTTGTCATAAACTTGTCACTTAACAATTTAATATGCCACAATTAGATATAACACTTATTTTTAATCAATCTTTTTGATTGATTTTAATATTGTTGACTTTTTATATTTTAGTCACTTATTTGTTTCTGCCCAATATTTATAACATTTTTTATCTTCGTAGTTTAATTTTAAAAGTGGCGTCAGCTAGTAATAAATCAGGTAAAAATTCTTTTATATTTACATCTAGTACAATCGTATTAAAAAATTATTTAAATACTTGTTCTAACGTATTTTTGAGTGTTTTTGTGAAAAAAACGCTTTTAATAAATAAAAACTTTATCATTAATACTGAATTATTAACTAAATTACAGATTAATGTTTTAAAAACTACGTCAAATATAATTTTGTTTGGTGTTAGCATCCTCAGTGATAAACCTTTAAAATTATATTAATATAATTTTTATATTTAAAAATAACGTGGGTTATTAAGATTTTAAACTTATTCAATATATTGTTATTATATTTAGGTATGTTTTTGCTTATACTTACAATTCCTTTAATTAATGCTTTAACCTTAGGTCTCTTTGGTAGGTTTTTCGGTTGTAAAGGTTCTAGTTTCTTATCTTGTGGTTTTATGTGATTGTGTACAATACTTTCTTGACTAGCTTTTATAGAAGTTAGTCTTCATAAATCTATTTGTTATATCATTTTGGGTGATTGAATATCTATTAACTATATGCATATTTCTTGAGGATTTTTGTTTGATACTTTAACTGTAGTCATGCTTGTTGTTATTAATACTATATCTACCCTCGTTCATATGTATTCTGTTAATTATATGAAGCACGATCCTCATTTGTCAAGATTTATGGCTTATCTTAGTTTTTTTACTTTTTGTATGTTAATTTTAGTAACTGCTAATAACTTTTTACAACTGTTTTTAGGTTGAGAAGGTGTAGGTTTATCATCTTACCTATTAATTAATTTTTGAGCTACTCGATTAAATGCTAATCAATCTGCTCTTAAAGCTATGATCGTTAATAGAGTAGGTGATTTAGGTCTTATTGTAGGTATTTTTCTTGTAATGTTTTACTTTAGGTCTTTAGATTATAATGTTGTGTTTGCTCTTGCTCCTATTTTTTGTAGTAGTTATATCACTATTTTTTCTATGCAATTTCACGTAATAACTTTAATAGTACTTTTACTATTTATTGGTTCTGTTGGTAAATCATCTCAGCTTGGTTTACACACATGACTTCCAGATGCTATGGAAGGACCGACTCCTGTATCTGCTTTAATTCATGCTGCCACTATGGTTACTGCTGGTGTTTTCTTGCTGATACGTTGCTCACCTATAGTTGAACATAGTACTATTGGATTATGCGTTATTTCTATTTTTGGTGCTCTTACAGCTATTTTTGCAGCCACCACAGGTATTTTTCAAAACGACTTAAAAAGAGTGATAGCTTATTCTACTTGTAGTCAATTAGGTTATATGATATTTGCTTGCGGTATGTCAAATTATACAGTAAGCATGTTTCATTTATTTAACCATGCTTGTTTTAAAGCCCTACTATTTTTAAGTGCTGGTTCTATAATACATGCATTAAATGATGAACAAGACTTAAGACGTATGGGTAGCTTAGTACAGCTACTGCCATTAACTTATTCAATGGTATTAATTGGTTCTTTATCTTTAGCTGGTTTCCCTTTTTTAACTGGATTTTATTCTAAAGATTTAATTTTAGAATTAACTTTAATCTTACAGTATTCAGGATTATTTAGTGTACATAAAACTTTTGTTTTTTGATTAGGATGCCTTGCTGTATTTTTTACAGCTTTTTATTCTTTTAGATTAATTTTTTTTACTTTCATTAACAGTACTAACATAATAAGAACAGTTATTATTCATGTACATGAATCTACCTCAATTCTTTTACAATTTCCTTTAATTTTGCTTGGTTTTGGGAGTATATTTGTAGGTTATATTTTTAGGGATATTTTTGTAGGTGTAGGTTCTAATTTCTGAGGTATGGCTATTTTTACTTTACCTAATCAGATAAATTGTATAGAAGCTGAAGAAAGCTTTTTAACTTTTTATAAACTGATTCCTCTATTTTTAAGTCTAATAGGAGTATTTGTAGCCTATTTAACTAACTATATACTACCTTATTATTTTGTATCTTTTCAGTTGTCGTTCATTGGTAGATGAGTAACATTTTTACTTAATAAAAAATGGTACTGAGATAAAATTTACAATTTTTTGCTTGTGAAAGCTTTTGTAAATTTTGGTTATAATACTTCATTTAAACTCTTAGACCGCGGTTTTTTTGAGGTCTTTTTAGGTCCTTTTGGCTTTGTGCACGTATTGCCTATTTGATCGAAGAATATTTCTAGTGTGCAAACAGGTCAAGCTTTACATTATATGTTCTTTGTTTTTCTTAATTTGTTAGCTATCTTATCCTTTTGCTTACTACAGGATATCAGTTTATTCTCTATTTATTTTAATTGCAACTATATTTTTATCTTGTGTATTTTACCTATTATTTTATTTAGTATACCTTTCTCTTCGTTTTAATTAATGTGATTTTAATTCTCTATGGCTTAATGGATAAAGCAATAGTCTTCTAAACTATCGATTGTAGGTTCGACTCCTGCTAGAGAAGTTTAATTATTAGGTCTCTTTCGTCTAATGGTAGGACACTGCCTTTTCGAGGTATTAATGCGGGTTCAAATCCTGTAAGAGATATTCTTTTTGTTATTTAATTATTTAAAAATTGTCATGCTTAGGTATATAGCTAAATTGGTTATAGCAGTAGATTTTTAATCTAAAGAGTTTGAGTTCAAGTCTCAATATACCTAAACTATTTTGGTGTGAAAAGTTTATTTGGTTGAACGTAAGATTGTGGATCTTAAAGTAGCTGGTTCGACTCCTGCTTCACACCCTTACTTTATAAACATAGCTTAAAAGAAAAGCGTTAAATATTCAATGTTTAAAGATAAAAGTTATAGTCTTTTTGTTTCTCACATATATAACTAAACTTTTAAGTCAATGGGTCAAAAAATTAATCCTTATAGTTTTCGATTAGGCTTATTTTTAAATTGAAAAGCCTTTTTTCAATGTTATGGTACTTTGCCGAATCAATATTCTTGATTACTTTTCAATAAGCAATTGATCTCAGTTTATATAAAACTGTTTATAGAAAGTAAATATTTTTATTTAAATTATAGTAAAAAGACGTTTAAAGTCTTTCATACGTTGTGTAATACTTACTTTTTAAATAAACCTTTACGGCATGGTATTTTAAATGTATTTTATTCAAATTTTAAAGTAAAGCTGAGAAAATATACTTTACTCAACGACTTAGTAGACAAGAAACAAAGTTTAGGTCATTTTTTAAATTTGTATTTTTATAGATCTCTTTTGTTTTGAAATCAAAACCCTATTTTTTTAAACGTTTATAAATACAATTGATTCTTTAATTCACAAAGTATTTTACATTGAGTAAAAACAAATCTAAAACTACGTTTACGAAGACATAGCGTACCTGTTCAGCAAGTACTAAGAGTTATGTTTTCTACATTTTTTATAAACTATTTAAATGGTTTTTTATTAAAAGATTCTTATAGAAAACCTATCGTAATTTCTAATTTATATGGTAACTTTAAATATTTAGTTATAGGGTTTAAAATAAAATGTAAAGGTTGATTAAAGCGGAGTAAAAGAAGACGAAGTAGTCAAGTAAAATGAAAATTAGGTAATTTACCTTTACATACTTTATCAAATTACATTGATTATGCACAAGATATATTTATAACTCGTGCTGGTGTTGTTGGTATCAAAGTATGATTAAATTTAAAACTAATGAAGTAAAGCTAATTATATTAACGAAAACGTAAAAGTCATAAAGTTGTAAACTAAGTTAAATCAAAATAATTCAATTGGTAGAATAGTGGAATCATAATCCAAAAGCTGAAGGTTCAAGTCCTTTTTTTGATACTTCATAAATGAATGTGTATAAACTTAAAATAATTTAGGTTTCACAAATATAAACGAATGAATAATTTTAATGGAAGTTGCATTAAAATCAGCTAAATTAATAGGAGCTGGGTTAGCTACAATTGGTTTAACAGGTGTAGGAGCTGGAATTGGTATAGTTTTTGGAGCTTTAATCATTGGGTTTTCAAGAAATCCTGGTTTAAAACAACAATTATTCGGTTATGCTATTCTGGGTTTTGCCTTAACTGAAGCTATTGCTTTATTTGCGCTAATGATGGCTTTTTTAATTTTATTTACTTAAGTTTTGAAAAAAAAAACCGTTTTAAAGAAACTTATCAAACATGCCTGTAATACTTTTTTGCTTTATGTAAACGCAAACACTTTAAATTAGTTAAATTTCACTTATATACAATTCCATCGTTTTGAATATTCGACAATACTTTTATTTTACTCGGTTACTAATTGTGTATTTTATAAAGCACTTCCTCATTCTAAAATTTTGAAAAAACTAATGAATATATTTGTTTTTACGATGTTTATGACAAAAACTTTTATATATAGGTATTTAGTTCGTACTAACCATAAAAATATTAGTACATTATATTTAATTTTAGGTACTTTTTTATTGCTAAATAAATCTTTTTTAGATGCTCCTATTCCTTGACAAGTTAGTTTACAAGATTCTGCCACTGAAATGATGGATACAATTATCCAATTTCATAACTACTTGCTTTGTGTAATAATATTCATAACAGTATTAGTACTTTGATTTTTAGTTCGAATTGCTATTTTATTTGATGATAGTAAACACATTCAACCCTATCCAATAACTCATAATACTTTTTTAGAGTGATTGTGATGTCTATTTCCAGTTTTAATTGTAATTAGTATTAGTATACCTTCGTTAGCTTTGCTCATAACAGAAGATCAAGCTGATATTGCAGAAGTACCTACCATTAAAATTATTGGTCATCAATGATATTGAGAATATGATTTACTTACAGGTTCGTTGTTTGAGGATTCAAAATCTGAGCCTACTAATTTTGATAGTTATATGGTCGCTGAAGAAGATTTAGAAAAAGGCCAATTTAGATTGCTCGAAGTTGATAATAGGTTACACTTACCAGTAGGACAAAAAATACGTTTATTAATAACTAGCGCCGACGTTTTACATAGTTGAACTGTACCTTCTTTCGGAATTAAATGCGATGCTGTTCCTGGTCGATTAAATACTGTTATAACCACGTTACAACGTACTGGAGTGTTCTACGGTCAATGTAGTGAAATTTGCGGTTCTAGCCATGCCTTAATGCCTATTTTGGTGGAAGCTTGTATTCCAACTTCAGTATAAAAAGTTTTATTTTAAGTTTAAATAGCTCAGTTAGGTAGAGCATAAGATTGAAAATCTTTGTGTCAATGGTTCAAATCCATTTTTAAACATAGTAAAAAATACAGGAAGAATGGCTGAGTGGTTAAAAGCGATAGTTTGCTAAATTATTATAAAGTTTTTTATACATGGGTTCAAATCCCATTTCTTCCGATTTTCTTGGATGAATGACTGAGCGGTTTAAAGTATTAGTTTTGAAAACTAAAGTAATTTTAATGTTACCATGGGTTCAAATCCCATTTCATCCCTTTCGTTGGTGTGTCGCCAAGTGGTAAGGCAATGGTTTTTGGTGCCAGTATTCGTAAGTTCGAATCTTACCACGCCAAAAAATTCAAGAAAGTAGTTCAATAGGTAGAACATTAGTTTTCAAAACTAAATGTTGAGGGTTCAAGTCCTTTCTTTCTTGTTATCCTATCGGGAGAAAAGCTCAAAGGTTGAGTAGCTGCCTGTCGCGCCGCCGGTTGCGGGTTCAAGTCCCGTTTCTCTCGTTTTTCACTTTTTATATGTGTGCTATTAAACATTTAGTCGATATGTATTTTAGATTATTTTACATTTTAATAGGTTATATTCTATCCATTTTAGTTTCTTGTGTAAAATTAAATACGTTATTTTTAATTTGTTTACACCCGCTACTAAAAATTGATGAATACCATAAGTTTTTGTGTATTGAACTAAATGAATTTTTTATCACTTCTATTCATTTAACTTTTATTATAAGTTTAGTTTTTATTTTTCCTTTATTTTGTTGGCATATTTTTTGCTTTTTTAAGGTTGGTTGATATTATAATCAATACTATGACTTTAGCTTAATACTTGGATTATTTTTAACTATTTTTTTAATTTCTTTAATTATAAACTATTTTCATGTTTTACCCTTAGTTTACAATTTTCTTTTATATGGTATAAATCCGTTCAACGAAGATATACTAAAGATTATTTCGGAGTCTCGTTTACTTCACTATATAAAATTTATTTGTAAATTATTATTTTTTGTTAGTAATTTATGTTTATACCTTTGTTGAACTTTTTTATTTCTAATTACTAGACATAATAAAAAATACTTACTTTATTTTTTATTAAAGTATCGTAAACTTATTTTTTTTTACTTCATCATTGTAAATTGTTTATTTTTCTTCGATTTTTTATTGTTTTTACTATCTCTATCTTTTTTAATTTCTTATTACTACTTCATTATATTTATCTTATGTTTATTTTTGAGCTCGCTTGGTGAAATTTGGCAAACACTATAGATTTAAAATCTATTCCTTAAGTTAGGTTATCGGTTCAAGTCCGATAGTGAGTACAAAGACTAAGTAGCATAATGGTTAATGCATTAGTTTGCAAAACTAACGAGTGATGGTTCAAATCCATTCTTAGTCTTTTAATAATAAATTTTATATATTTTTATGCAATCTACTGTCTATGTCAAAAGCTTAATCATAACTTATGTAGAAAATAATTATGGTTTATTATATTTACCTTTAATTTTTTGACTTCTTATCTTAGATATTGAAAGTTGTATTTTTTTATTTAGTTTCCTTACTATTCACCTCTACTTAGGCCTTATTAATTTGTTAAAAGATTATGTTCACAACTTATACGTTTGGGAATTAAGTAAGTTAATAATTAATGTTAGTTTTATTTATTTAGTAAAATCTTTTGTTTTTTATATTTTATAATAAATAGCAGGTTTTTTTATTAGAATGTAATTTTATTTTAATTTATTAAATTTAAAAAATGATATCAAAATTTTATACTCTAAGCTTATGACTTAGTTCACAATTAAGCTTATTATTTTTTATTAGTGCTGTTAGCATTTTATCTATTAATGTTTACTTTTTTAGTTTTCTTTTTCTTTTGGTAGGACCGTATTTAGGAGCTATTTTTCTTTTATTCATACCTAAAGAAGAGTTAAATAAATGTCGTACTTTTACTTTGTCTTTTTCGTGTATTGTTTTCGTAGCGTCTTTATTAGTTTGATTTTTATATGATTACGATACTTTATTCTTTCAGTATAATATAATATTAAACGGTTTTAATTTATTAGGAATTAACAATATTGTGGGAATTGATGGATTTAATATTTACTTTATTTTATTAACTACTTTTTTAACGCCTGTTTGTATACTTCTTAGTTGAGGTTCTGTTAAAGAAAATTTAAAGGAATATCTAATTAATTTCTTAGTACTAGAAGGTCTCCTTATTAATGCTCTGTGTGTTCTTGATATCGTCTTATTTTACGTATTTTTCGAAAGTGTATTAATTCCTATGTATGTTATTATAGGAATTTGAGGTTCAAGGCAACGTAAAATACGTGCTGCTTATCAAATCTTTCTTTATACGCTTGTTGGATCAGTTTCTATGTTATTTGCTATTTTATTAATTTACTTCGAAACCGGTGCTACAAATCTTCAAGTTTTGTGGTATATTACATTCACAGAAAGGCAACAACTGTTCTTATGGTTAGCTTTTTTTATAAGTTTTGCTGTTAAAATACCTATGGTACCATTTCATATTTGATTACCTGAAGCACATGCAGAAGCTCCTACAGCAGGTTCAGTAATATTAGCTGGTGTATTATTAAAATTGGGTGGTTATGGTTTTCTTCGTTTTTCTTTACCTATGTTTCCTATTGCGTCTATATATTTCAAACCTTTAGTTTTTGTTTTGAGTATTATTGCAGTTATTTATGGATCTCTTACAACGTTAAGACAGGTAGACCTAAAAAAAATAATAGCTTATTCGTCAGTAGCCCATATGGGAATAGTCACTTTGGGTTTATTTTCAGGTTCTTTAACTGGTTTAATTGGAAGCTTATTTGTAATGTTTGGGCATGGTTTAGTATCTAGTGGTTTATTTATATGCGCTGGTATATTATATGACCGATATAAAACACGTATCATTAAATATTATGGTGGCTTAATTTATATGATGCCTATATTCACTGTATTCTTTTTAAGTTTTATTTTAGCTAACATGGGATTTCCCGGTTCTTTAAGTTTTGTCGGTGAATTTTTAGTTTTATTAGGCTTGTTTGAAACTCAACCGATTGTATGTTTTATTTCTGGTTTAATTATGATTTTAGGAGCTGCTTTTTCACTTTGATTCTTTAATAGATTATGTTTTAGTTCGCTGAAAACGGACTTCATAAACGTATTTCAAGATATATCTCGACGAGAATTTTGAATTTTATTTCCTTTGTTTTTTTTAACCCTATTTTTAGGCTTAATACCTAACTATTTTTTAGACATGATTTACTGCACTAGTTTGGGTTTATTTTTATAATCTTACGTAGTCTCTTTTTTAATTAATTTAAATTTTTTTTATTTTCATTTGTTTTAAACTATTATACACAATACACAGTATGCTTATAGCTGACTTTTTTGATATTTGGTTAGCCAGTCCAGAATTTTTTTTTTGATTTTCATTAGCTTTCGTTTTTGTATTCACAATAGAAGACTGTAATTCTAGATCTTTAGGTTACCCTATACTTAACACTTGTTTAGGTTGAGTTTCGTTATTTGTAGTTCTTTGTACTTTAATGTTAATCTTAACATCGAGTTATATACCAAATTATTTTTATAACTTATTTGCTTTACAAGACGAATTAAGTCAAATAGCTAAAAGTATTATATTAATTATTGTAGTTATTTGAGTTTTACTTTCTTTAACCTACATAAAAATAGAAAAAATCTATAATTTTGAGTTTTGAATACTTATACTTATTGTAACTGGTGTTATGTTTATTTTAGTTGCAACTACCGATTTGATTAGCTTGTATTTAACTATAGAAATTCAAGCATTAATTTTTTATACCTTAGCTTCTTTTAAAAAAACATCTGAGTTTTGTACGGAAGCCGGTCTAAAATATTTTTTATTAGGCGCTTTCTCTTCTATAATCTTGCTGTTGAGTTTGTCTTTAATATATGGTTTAACTGGTTTAACTTCGTATATTGAACTTGGTAGTTTACTTCAAGTTTATACTTTAGATAACTGCATCACTGCATATGCTTTTAGAGCAGGTATTTTATTACTTATAATAAGTTTTATGTTTAAAATAGGTGCGGCACCTTTTCATATTTGGTTACCCGATGTGTATGAAGGTTCGCCTGCTGCTATTACGGCTTTTTTTGCTACTGTATACAAATTTGTTATTTTAGTTGTCGCTTTCAGGATATTTACTTTTTGGCTCTTCCCAATTTTTTGGTTTGTACAACAAAATTTTTTGTTATTTGTACATTTATCTTTACTAGTCGGGTCTTGTGGGGCTTTTGTACAACAAAAATGAAAAAGATTTTTAGCCTATAGTTCCATATTTCATGTAGGGTTTTTATTACTTGCTTTAGCTAATGGAACATTGCAATCATTAGAAAGTTTCTTTTTTTATATTTTAATTTATATTTTAACAAACTGTGGTTTTTTCTCTTTATTTTTTTCTCTAGTATACAGTAAAAACAATTCCATAGTTCGTTATTTAAGTGATTTGACAATGTTGCTCAAAACAAACACTATACAAGCTGTTTGTCTTATTATAATGCTGTTTTCGATTGCAGGTATTCCTCCAATAGCCGGGTTTTTTGCTAAGTTTTATATTTTGTTTTCTACTTTAAATAGCGGTTTTAATAGTTTATTTATCGTCAGCTTACTTTTTAGTTGCTTTTCTTGTTTTTACTATTTGCGTATAATAAAAACAGTATGTTTTGAAACTCTTACTAGATGAGCATTTTTTTCTCCTGTTGATCGTACTATATCCATTGTATTATCTATTGTTACTTTATGCTTATTTTTTTTGTTTTTTAATATTAATTCATTTTTGTTACCTTTAAAATTAATAACTTTAATTTTAATATTTTAATACACTATTTAATATTTGTAAAAATTCTACTATTTAAGTTATAATTTTATTCACATACATAAAATTCATGTTTTTGTTTTTTTTAAGTACTACATTAAAATTTTTAGGTATATTAGTACCTTTGTTAGTTGCTGTTGCATACATGACGCTATTAGAACGAAAAGTTATGGCTTCTATGCAATGTCGAAAAGGACCGAACGTAGTTGGTATATTTGGACTTTTACAACCTTTAGCTGATGGTTTAAAATTATTCGCAAAAGAAACTGTATTACCTTTAAGCGCTAATTTATTAATATTTATTTTGTCACCTTGTATTACTTTTTTACTTGCTTTATTATCTTGATGCGTTATCCCTATTGATGAAGGATCTGTTTTTTCAGATTTATCTATTGGCTTATTATATATACTAGGTATTTCTTCTTTAGGTGTATACGGTATTATAATTGCTGGTTGATCCAGTAATTCAAAATATGCTTTCTTAGGTGCTTTACGATCGGCGGCACAAATGGTTTCTTATGAAGTTTCCATTGGTCTAATTTTGATAACTGTTTTGTTATGTGTAGGCTCTTTGAATTTAAGTCAAATCGTGTTAGCTCAACAAAATATATGGTACTGTATACCTCTTTTTCCTTTACTATTTTTGTTTTTTATATCTTGTTTAGCTGAAACAAATAGAGCTCCTTTTGATTTACCTGAAGCTGAAGCTGAATTAGTAGCTGGGTATAATGTAGAATATTCAGCTATGGGATTTGCGCTTTTTTTTTTGGGTGAGTATGCTAACATGATCTTAATGTGTAGTCTATGCACGATTTTATTTTTTGGTGGTTGATTACCTCCAGCTAACATATTTTTATTTACTATAATTCCAAATACCATTTGGTTTGGTATAAAAACTACTTTATTACTGTTTGTCTTTATTTGAGTTCGCGCAGCTTTTCCTCGCTATAGATATGACCAATTAATGCGTTTGGGCTGAAAGATTTTTTTACCTTTATCTTTAGGTTGGTTAGTGTTTGTATCGAGTATTTTACTTTTTTTTGATTGATTACCGTTTTAAATATAAGTATCTTTAACAAATCCTGGTTTAAAAGTAGGTTCAATTCCTATTCATTTTTTATTTATTAAATTTTTATAACGAATACATGTGTATTGATGTTTCTCATTAATTTTAATTTAGTTGAATACGGTTCTATATTAGTTTATTTCTTACTAAGCACTGTAATATCAATAATTTTAATTGTATTATCTTATATATTAGCCGTTCAAAAAGTAGATCATGAAAAAATAACTACTTACGAGTGCGGATTTAATCCTTTTGAAGATGCTAGGTCAACTTTTGATGTCCGTTTTTATTTAGTCGCTATTTTATTTTTAGTCTTTGATCTAGAAATAAGTTTTCTGTTTCCTTGAGTCATGGCTTTAGGCAACTGTCATGTTTTTGGTTATTGAAGTATGATGCATTTTTTAAAATTATTAACTATAGGTTTTATTTACGAATGATACAAAGGTGCTTTAGAATGAGAGTAACTTAAACTTTTCATTTTATCCAGTATAAATAATATTTTTTATAATTTATGATAATGAAAATTATTAAAAACAATTCAATAAACTCTTTACGTGAATTGTTACCGCATCCTTTCCATTTAGTAGATCCCAGTCCTTGGCCTATAATTACAGGTCTGACTACATTTGGGACTGCTGTTGGTAACGTTTTATATTTCCAAGGTTTCTTAAATGGTGGTTCACTGGTAACTTACAATTTATTGTTTTTAACTTGTTTGTTAGCTATATGATGGCGCGATATCATTCGCGAAAGTAGTTTTGGTGGGTTTCACACTTGCGAAGTTGTACGAGGACTTCGGTGAGGTTTTGCTCTCTTTATTGTATCAGAGGTACTTTTCTTCTTTCCCTTTTTTTGAACCTTGTTTTACTCTTTCGTATACCCTAGTATAGATATATATTCTTCTTCTTCGCCTAATTTTGTTCAATTTGTAGATCCTTTTGGTTTACCACTAGCTAATACAATGCTGTTGCTGCACTCAGGTATTACGATAACTTGAGCCCATAAAGCTCTCATAGTAGGATCTTTAAAAGAAACTACATTAGCTTTAGGCTTAACTATTGTGCTTGGTATTATATTTTTAAGTTTTCAAGCTTATGAATATTCTTTAGCAGGATTTTGTCTTTGTGACAATGTTTATACTTCCATTTTTTATATTACGACAGGTTTGCATGGATTTCATGTTTTAATAGGTACTTTATTCTTAACTGTTTGTTTTGTAAGATTAAGAAATTTACATTTTACCAAGGAACACCATTTAGGTCTTAAAGCAGCTATTTGATATTGACATTTTGTAGGGGCGACCGTTCGGCTAAATTGTTTTAGTATAAACTTAATTTGAAGTTTACATGCCAGTTTCGATGGCATAGCGCAGAAGATAATGGGTAAGCAAAATCCCCTTCTGACGTTTCATATATTATGTAAGATTAAAGTTTATTTCTTGAACTGGAGCATAGTGAGGTTCTGTCAGCCTTTAATAGAGTTTTTCTATTTATCATCTATCTTGTTTGGGTCTACAACAAACAAAGACAATTTCGAAAACAGATGACACAGATATAATTAATATTCAACGTGTGAAACAGAATCTTACATAAATATTCATGGTTAAACCATAGGAAAAACAATTTGGTACCGGTGAAGACATTAGTATCTTGCTATGCTAATGTTGGCAGAGGCTTTATAGTACTGGATACCCCAGGAAGAAAGCTAAGAATGGAGACGACTCGGCAATTCAGTGCTAAGTCGGATCTAGAAAATAAATTGTATGATATAGAAATCAACTCTAGAGGTGACCTCTGCAAGGGGGAAAATTTATTATATCAAATATGACAGAAAAATCGTCATGACCCAGAATTTTTAAATACCAAGATATTTAGACTTCTAAGACATAACGATCTTTGAATCGCAAGCTATTTTAAATTATTAGGCAGCAATGGGAGCAACACTCCTGGTACTGATAATCAAACGATAGCAGACGAATCTTTCAATTCAATTATGACAATAAAAGATACAGTTCTAAACCAAACTTTTAAATGAGGAAATATCCGGAGAGCTTACATACCAAAGTCAAATGGGGATAAACGTCCTCTAGGTATTCCAAATTTTAAAGATCGTTTAGTACAAGAGGTTATACGACGAATTTTAAATTCAATATATGACCCCGTATTCTCAAGCAGGTCTCATGGATTTAGGCCTGGTAGAAGTTGTCATACCGCACTTAGGCATATCCGTAAAGACTTCAAAGGTACTAAATGGCTAATTGAAGGTGATATCTCTAAGTTCTTTGACAAAGTTGATCATCAAATCTTGGATAAACTTCTTCGAAAGAAAATCAAGGATGAGCGATTTCTTAATTTAATTTATTCTGGATGTAAGGCCAAAATAATCTTGCCGGAAGGCGGTGCAATCAAATCTGAATTAGGTACACCACAAGGAGGAGTTTTATCTCCACTTCTAGCTAATGTCTATCTACATGAATTAGACATCAAAATAAATGGAATTATCAAAGACAATACGCGCGGGCGACAAAGGAAACATTGTAATGACTATCGAAGATATGCTTCAAAGTTTGGAAGAAGAGCCGCAAGATCCCAAGGATTATATCCTTCGGATCCAATGGATCCTTATTTTAGACGATGTAGTTATGTAAGATATGCTGATGATTTTATAGTAGGGTTTATTGGAACGTATCTACAAGCTGAAACTATAAGAGAATTCATTTCATGCTTCCTAGCAAAGGAATTAAGCCTTTCATTAAATCTGGAAAAAACTCAAATTATTAATTTTGGTAGTAAATATACTTCTTTTTTAGGATATAAAATAAAGTCGCACCCTGGGGTGTGAACCAAATTAAAGTCTGGGGAAATAAGATTAACTGGTAAAGGTCATGTTGTGTTGAAAACAGACAATATGCTAATTATCAAAAGATTAAATGAAAAAGGTTTCTGTAAGAAAGATGGATACCCAATTCCAAAGTGCACTTTCTTAAGTGATACTCAAGCAGTCTCAAACGCAAAGATTAACCGGATTTTAATGGGATTAGCCCAATACTATCTCTTAGCTGACAATCGAAGACAATGTATGAGTCTAATATTTTATATATTGTCTTTTTCATTAGCCAAGATGTATGCAGCAAAATTTCGATGACATAGAATTGCAACTATTTTTAAAATAGGGGGCAAAGACCTGTCCAAACCCATTAAAATCAAAAATGGGTTTTTAGGCAAGATTTTTGATGAAAATAAGATTGAAGGTTTAAAATATTCGAACTTTTCTGAAATTCCTATTGGTGATAAAAGATTCCTAAATCCAGCATTCGATGTGTCTTGGCCGATAGTATATAAATCGGCCCAATTTGAGACGGTTGCTAACATTGAGGAAATACTTAGAAAACATACTATAGCGGGGCCGATAATGGTAACCAAAATACCTTGTATAGTTTGTGGAACTTTTGAAGATGTTCAGATACATCATGTAAAACCACTAAGAAATATAAAAAATAAATCCTTAAAGCAGCTTATAATAAGTAAAGCAGAAAGGAAAGTTGTATATTTATGTCGTAAACATCATCTAGTGGCGCATAAGGGATCATTCAAACCTGTTTAGATTTATTGGAGAGCTGTGTGTCTGGTGACGGACTCGCACAGTTCGGGGACTACTTGATTTTCGAGAAATTCGAAGATTTATTTAAGTCCATATGTAGTCTGATTATTTGTTTATCTTTGTATTTATGTATGAATTTATCGTGGTGCTTATCTTTAGTAATGTTATCTATTATTAATATTATCTGTGCCATTGTATTGTGAAATTCTCTCTTTCTATTAAATGAAGAAAGTTTTGTTTTACTAAGTTTTCTTTTATTTGTCTTTATTTCTAAAGAAAATGTTTCTGAACCTATTTCTGAAGCTTTAGATGATCAATCGAATTTACTAGTTGCTGATGTAACTTATACTTTAAATAGTTATAACAATAAGTATAGAGAAGATTTTGTATTTGGTTTTAAGATTTCAAATAAAATGTTTAATAAAGTTTTATGTTTACATGAAACTAATTATTTGGTTATGTTAAATTATAAAATAAAAGCTGTAAAACATATTACTTTTATATTACATAGTTTAATAAAGTCAAAACTATCTACAATTAAAATACTTGAAAATTGATCTAACATTTTGTTAGTGTCTGTGTTTCAATTTCATTTTTCTGAAGCTAACACTAGGTTAAACACTTACTTTAAACAATATCCAAGTTCTTACACTAGATTACTTAATTTACTATAATAAAAATCATTATTAAATAAATTTTGTACACTGATACACACATTATAACACATGTTACTTTCTTTTATAAGCACTTTAATTGTATTGTGTTCAATTGGTCTAATAGGAATATTTTTGCATGAATCAAATATACTATTATTATTAATGTCAATTGAAATTATACTATTAGGACTTAACTGTACTTGAATTTTTTTCGGCTATTTCATGGATGATATCGTAGGTCAAATAATGCCTTTATTTATATTAACTGTAGCAGCTGCTGAAGCCGCTGTTTTTTTAGCTTTAATCGTCGTTTACTATAGAATTAGAGGTGTTATTTACGCAGAATCTATGAATTTATTACAAGGTTAAATAATTTAAAATATTTGTCATTTAATTTTTACTTTTTAATGTCTTAGAAACTAATTTTCGTATCTACAATGCGTTTAATAAAACAACCTTTTTTTTCTATTGTTAATAATCATTTAATCGAATATCCTACGCCTATTAATATACATTACGCTTGGAATTTTGGTTTTTTAGCTTCTATTTGTTTAATTATTCAGGTTCTAACAGGTATCTTTCTATCGATGCATTACATTCCTCATATTGACTTAGCTTTTTCTAGTGTAGAACATATTATGCGTGATGTAAATTATGGTTGATTGTTGCGTTACGCTCATAGTAACGGAGCTTCTATGTTTTTCATAGTAGTTTACATTCATATGTTTCGTGGTTTATACTATGCTTCGTATGTGAATCCACGACATTTTACTTGAGTAATTGGTGTTATTATTTATCTATTAATGATGGGAACTGCTTTTCTAGGTTATGTACTTCCATGGGGTCAAATGAGCTTTTGAGGTGCTACTGTAATTACGAATTTTGTGACTATTATTCCTGTTGTAGGGAAATATATCTTAGAATGATTATGAGGTGGTTTTTCAATTAATAATGCTACGTTGCATAGGTTTTTTTGTATTCATTATTTATTACCTTTTATACTAATTGCATTAAGTTTAATCCATTTAGCTTTTTTACATCAAAAAGGTTCTGGAAATCCGTTAGGTGTAAATTCTTCTTTAGACAAAGTCTCGATGTACCCTTATTTCATTTACAAAGATTTTCTCGGTTTATCTGCTTTTATACTTTTTGTATCTTTTTTTTTATTTTACGCACCTAATTTATTAGGGCATAGTATTAACTACTTAAGAGCTAATTCTATCTCAACACCACTGCATATAATTCCTGAATGATACTTTTTACCTTTCTATGCTATGTTAAGAAGTATACCACATAAAACTATAGGTGTGGTTACAATGTTGGCCGCCATTATTATTCTTATGCTTTTACCTTGAATACATAGTACTGAAATACGAAGTTCAAGATTTAGACCTTTATACAGAGTAGCTTTTTGAATTTTTTTAGCTTGTTGTTTTTTACTGGGTTGAATCGGTAGCCAACCTATGAGAGTATCTTATATTTTATTAGGCCAAATAACAAGTTTGTACTATTTTTTTCATTTATTGATTATTATACCTACTTTAGGTAAATTGGAAAGAGTACTACTCGATTATAAAATTGATTAATATGAACTATACTAACCGTCCGCTATCACCTCATCTTTCAATATATAAAATTCAACAGGGATCTACTGTTTCTATCGCGAATAGAATTAGTACTTTAATTATGACATTTATTTTGTTTAGTGTTGTTTTGATAGTAAAAATACCTTTATTTCTTGTTAATTCTTGGGTCAACTTTTTTTTGTTTTACATCTTACTATTTTTACTTATTTTAAATTTCGTTATTCATATTATTTTATCATATAGTCACTAAAGACTATAATCTACGTTTAAAAACAATAGGATTGCATAATTATTTAATTTTGTATGTTTAAATCTAAGGAAAGATAGCTAAGTGGTCGACGGCAATAGATTGTAAATCTATCATATTTATATATATATCGCATGGGTTCAAATCCCATTCTTTTCACACGCTATTTTGTACAAGATGTAACGTAGTCTGGTTAACGTATTTGTTTTGGGTACAAAAAATCAAAGGTTCGAATCCTTTCATCTTGATTACTAGATAATACTTTTATTTTATTAGGCTATTAGTTGAGTATTTTATAAAGCACCTGTTCGTTTTTAAATTTTAAAACTATAACTGAATATATTGGTCTTAAGGCACTAATGACAAAATCTTTTATTTATAGGTATTTATTCAGTACTAACCACAAAGATATTGGTACTTTATACTTAATTTTTGGAGCTTTTTCTGGAGTTATTGGTACTTGTTTATCTATGTTTATTCGTTTAGAATTAGCTTATCCAGGGCAACAATTTTTAAGTGGTAACAATCAACTATATAATGTTATAATTACTAATCATGCATTCGTGATGATTTTTTTGTGCGCCCTTGTGGGTGTATTTTGTTTGAGACATAAGTCTCTAGACCTGAGTAAATTGGTCTATAAACTAAATAACTAACTGTAATGATGAAAATCAGGAAGGAACATAGCATGTTATTAAAGCGTTGGTGAGAAAAGGTAGATATTTTCAAAAAACCAATGTGAAGTAGGTTATCTATGGATAAATTATTTATATTGAAGTCGAGTTTATGGATGAATTACATGATCACTATCTTTAACTATCATCGAGATAGAATAATAGCTAATGAGATTAGAAAAAGTCAATACTTAGATACTCCTATTATTTCCCGAAGTACAATTTATATTGTACAGAAAACTAAAGACGTTCTAAGGATAAATATACAACAAAATACATTAACTGGGGGATTGCCTAAGTACCGTGAGGTATATGGTAACGGAGTTTTTATAGTACCTGCATCTTGAAGTAACATTCGAAGATATACGACTAAAGTAACGTTTAGTGAAAGAGAAGAAAAACAGTTTAAGAATTATTTTCCGGAATTAAACCTGAAAGATCTTTCGGGTCTACGAAAAGAAAATAGACATAAAAATATTTATAAAAAGATTTGAAACATTAAAAATTTAAGTATAGCTTATAATTGTGTAAGCAGAAAGAAAGGAGCTAACACTCCTTCTATTGATCAAGAAACTCTTGATGGAACTTCGATAGAAATTCTTAGAAAAATTTCAAATGAATTAAAAAATCATTCTTATAAATTTAAACCTATCAAAAGGTTATATATACCCAAAGCCGATGGTTCTAAAAGATTATTAGGTATTCCAAATGTACAAGATAAAATTGTTCAAAAATCTGTTTCTATGGTTCTTGAAGAAATTTTTGAACCTATATTTTCTGATAAAAGTTTTGGTTTTAGACCTCAAAGAAGCACTCATAACGCTCTTAAGAATATTTCTACATGAAGAAATGTAAACTGGTATATTCAAGGAGACCTTACTAAATACTTTGACAATATCAATCATAAAATTTTAAAAAAAATATTAGAAATATATATAGATGATAAAGAGTTTTTTGATCTATATTGAAAGCTTGTTAAAGCTGAATATATAAATCCAAAAACTACTAAAACAGAATATTCTGAACTTGGAATTCATCAAGGAGGAACTGCTTCACCTATTTTCTCTAATATATATTTACTTGAATTTGATAAAATTATGGAAAGATTAAGTCTTATCTTTGACGATAGGAATTTGGTAATAAATCCAGAATACTATGCTTTACATACTCGGATTAGTAATCTTAGGAACTATTATCTTCCCACATATAGATGAGAAAAAACTGGGAAAATATCAGAAGGTGAAAGACTTAAAGAAATTAAACTTTTAGAAAAACAAAGAAATAAACTGAAATCTAAAATTTTTGATAAAGAATCGTTCAAAATTCATTATGTTAGATATGCCGACGATTTCCTAATAGGAATTAAAGGAACTAAAGGTAAAGCTCATTGGCTGAAAAAGAAATTAACTTTATTTTTAGACAGTGAGCTTTCTATTGAGTTAAATGAGAGAAAAACATTAATTACTTCTGCTTTAAAATTTAAAGCTTATTTTCTTGGAGCTTATATTAGAACTAGTACTAGTCGTACTGATAACAATAAAGCTTTAAGACTTCAAAGTAAATTAACAAATAGAATTTTTAAACGACGTATGTATTCGTATAAAACTTTATTATTAGTTCCAATTGATAAAATTATTCATAAATTGAAAGAACAGGGTATTTGTAAAATTATTAATTATAATAAAAGAGATATTATTCCTACAAAGAAAAAAGTTTGAATTTTTTTAAGCAAAGAAGAAATAATCCGAAAATATAATTATCTTTGATTAGGTATATTAAATTACTACTCATTTGCTTGTAATAGATCACAACTTAATTTAATACAGTACTTATTACAACATAGCTGTGCCTGTACACTTATGAATAAATTAAAACTAAGTTCTCGGGCTAAAATATTTAAAAAATTTGGGACTAACTTAAAAGTTTCAAACAATTGCTATTTTAGACTTAGAAAAAGTTTGAAAAAAATATCTAAGTTTAATTTTGGTGTAATTTTACCTTATCATCTTTTTAATTATAATATTAGAACTAAATCTTTATTATTAGATCAAGTATGTTCTATTTGTTCCTCTAATCTAAATGTGGAAATGCATCATAGACGAGGTTTAAAATCTAAATGAACCGATAATACTCTTAAAGGTATTAAAATTAATTTAAGTATAAAACAAATTTCATTATGTAGAAATTGTCATAATAAAGTTCATCAAGGTAAATACGATGGGCCTGGTTTATATTAATATGTTTCATTCTTTTATAGAGAGCCTTATGCAATGAAAGTTGCACGTAAGGTTCGGAGGGGAGTCTATGGTTACCTCTAATGTTTAGAGACCTGTATTCTTACCCTACTATGGTTATGCCAATTCTTGTCGGTGGTATGGGTAACTGATTTGTTCCTATCTTAATTGGTAGCCCTGACATGGCTTTTCCTCGTTTGAACAATATTTCATTTTGGTTATTGCCTTCGTCTTTAAGTTTATTATTATTGTCTTCACAAATTGAATTTGGAGCTGGAACCGGTTGAACTGTATATCCTCCATTAAGTTTATTACAGAGTCATTCAGGAGGTGCCGTAGATATGTTAATTTTTAGTTTACATATTGCTGGTGTATCTTCGGTTTTAGGAGCTATTAATTTTGTTGCTACTATTTATAATATGCGTATAAAAGGCATGACTGCTTTAAAAACTCCTCTTTTTGTTTGAGCTATCTTGTTAACAGCTATCTTATTAATTTTATCTATACCTGTACTAGCTGTAGGTATTACCATGGGGCGAATATCTGCCCTTATACTCTCATTATCACAATTCTGAAATTTGTGTAAACATTGGAGATCTCTTTATAATCTGTTTACGGGTTATTTAGAGCAAGCAATTCGAAGATGGTCGACAGATATGATTACGATAAGAAACTTGAAACAGCCTAATCCGAATTATGATGCCATTCATCAAGTAGAAAATATTTGATCCAATAAACAATATTTGATCGCCGCATGATGTCTTTTAAGTATTTCAGATGTTATTGGGGACGTACAAAGAGTAACGTCAAAGGTTGCAAGATATCTAAGTCTGTCAGTTCGTTCGCGAACAAGAAGGGTTAAGGGAAGTTATTACATGCACACTATTAAGCCATCAACTGGTCGGAGAATGTACTCCACGGTGTGTAGAAGCGAGGAGATAGTAGTGGACGTCCAGAATGAGAGAATACTATTGCTCGATACTGGGCTAACCGAAGCACCTCAGATGAGCCGTATTCGAGAAGAAGGTATCCGCCTTTTCTCTGAAATCGAGCCCAAACTTAGGAAGGCCTCACAAAAGGTACAAAATACTTTTAATGAAGAGAGTCTTATCAAAGTTCTATACGAACACAATGTACTTATAGAGGAGTATAAAAAAAATCCTAATTCCTCAAAAGTAACAAATTCTTACCAATTGCTATATAATCCTCATTTTCTGCTATATGCTTATAATTTGATCAGAACTCGTAAACCTGCTAGTGGCATTGATGGAGTACCCTCTAGCAATGTTACTCTAGCTGGTATTATTAAACTATCTAATGATTTGAAAATGCAGACATATAAACCAAATCCTTCTAAACGGGTATATGTACCGAAGCCCAATAAAGAACAAAGACCGCTAGGAATATCTAGCACTCGTGACAAAATCGTTCAGCAGGCCTTGCTTTTATTGCTTGAACCTTTGTATGAAGGGTCATTTAAGGACTGCTCTCATGGTTTTAGAAAAAACCGTAGTGCTCATACTTGCTTAGATCAGATACGAGTAAAATCTAAACGTTCAGTTTGATTTATCGAGTATGATATTTCAAAATATTTCGATAAAATTAACCATTGTATACTATTGAACATATTGAGAAAGCGGGTCTGCGATATACCTTTGATAGAGTTAATCACTAAATTTCTAAAAGTAGGCTATATTTCATTTTATGGAATTGGTGAACACCTATATGAACTTAAGGAAGGAACCCCACAGGGTTCTATTATATCTCCTTTGATGGGTAACATCTATTTGCACGAACTGGACTGTCTAGTGGAGCAATGTCTTTTATCAACATATAACGTGGAAAGAACAGACAAAGTAGATGAAAACTATTTGAAAACTATGCGATTCACTGGAAACGGTTGAGAAAAAGTTCTCGAAGAAATAAAAAAATTGACTCCTGGTGTCGGTACGTGTGAGCGAAGAAAACACCTAAGAACGCTGCGAAAAATACAGGCTATGAAAGATGGGCTGAGATATTATGCCATTGATCCGAATCATCATAAGCTAACGTATTATCGCTATGCGGACAATATTTTAATGTGTTACGTAGGTTCAAAAAGAAATGCTATGAAAGTTCTGCAATTAACTCTATCATTTTTAGAGTCAGCTTTGCGGCTTTCTGTTAATACCCATAAAACTGGGATAAGTCACCACACGAAAGGTATATTCTTTTTAGGATATAAATTAGTTGGGAATTACACGGTTAAGGTTTCGTTATCTCATACACAGAGACTTCAATCAAATGAGATAAAATTTAAAGTACCTTTACAAAAATTACTAAAGCGTTATAAGGAAAAAGGTTTCCTGACAATATCCAAAAAGACTAAGGTAGTGAAATATGTAGCAAGACGGCAAGACAAATGAATTTGTCTTCTATCAGACATTGAAGTGATTAGAAGATTCAAAAGCATATTCACTGGATTAAAGAATTATTATTGTGGTTCAACAAGTAGATCAACTCTTTATGAACTACTATACCTGTTAAGAAGGAGCGCGGCGTTGACGTTAGCTTCTCGACATAAGTTAAACTCAGCTAAGAAAGCCTTTGTACGATTTGGCCCTGAGTTAACTGTGCGATCTATTAATAAGAAGAATAAAGAATTCGAGGTATCGTTACCCATACCCTCACTAAGTGGGGGTGGACGGTTTAACGTGAAATCTTCGGACTCAAAACTTCTTGACACACTTTACGATAAACCTAAAGGAAACTATCTTCCGAAGACCTTAAGTGCTATTACTTCTGTGAAAGAACTAGAGTGCTGTGTCCCATCTTGCAATTCTGCAGCAAATGCTTGACATCATGTTAAACATAGACGTAAGACAAAAGTGACTTCTGATCGTATTCGGTCGAAGCTAGACCTGGCAGGAAAGCAAATTCCAGTTTGTAAGAAACACCATGATGAAATTCATGCAGGCAAATACGATAGTGTATCGTTAAAGAAAATGGATGGTTATGTGACAGATGAAGAACAAAGAAACTAAGAACAAGGACAAAGGCTTGTTGGAGCGCGTTTGTGCGAGGAAACTTGCTCGCTTACGTGCGGACTAGCGCCAACTGGATTATATCTGGTTGATCGAACTAGTATTTATTGACTGATCGTCACTTTAGCACTACTTTTTATGATCCTAGTTTTGGTGGTGATCCTGTGTTATTTCAGCATCTTTTTTGGTTGTGCGAGGTAGATAAGCTACGCGATGTTATTAGTCTAGAGTATTATAAATATGACTATATGGGAAATTGACTGACCGAAAACGTGAAAGAAGCGTCTAGGGACTGTAGCATGTCATTCTCAATTATTTCAAGGATTTCACTATTGGCATCGCGGACTAATAGAACCGGCTGTAACAAAAACAGTATCGCTGTAAGTCATTCCCCGAACCATAGGATGGCTGAACATACTCAAGCGTTCGAACCTACGATGAGTAGACCAAGTCCAATAAACACAAAACCAACCATGAAAATATTTTATGATGAACATCCGATAGAACTACTTGGAAGGCCAAACGTACTTTATGAAAGTACATATAAACGTAAGAACATTAGTTCTTATGCGGCCTACAGAGTAAGAATGAATGGTTCTCAACCTTTGAATATATCTAGCTATTACCAGGCTTCTAAACGTATTCACCGAGGACTATTTGAAACTTACAGCATTATATTTCCTAGTGGAGTTCGTACTTTTGCGGATTCTATTACTGGGATAAATGAGACACTGGTAACGGTGGTAGAAGCGAAAATTGAGAAGGCAAATTTACTTTTAGATTCTGGACGAACGCAGAAAGTCCTTCTTTCACAAGTCTATGATATTATTAATCTAAAAGAAGGTCTACACCGGTTGCGAAATAATGTTGCTCCTGGTGTGGACGGAGAGTTAAAAGCGAATGTCTCTGATGTTCGTTTAATTCAACTTTCAGAAGATCTAAAGAAGCAAAAATATAAGCCTAAGCCTAACCGTAAGGTTACCATCCCAAAACCTAGTGGTGGTACGCGAACTTTAGGTATTGCATCGGCAATTGATAAGGTAGTGCAAGCTACTATTAAAACTTTATTAGAACCTATCTTGGAAATAAAATTCCGCAATAGTTCGTTCGGTTTTAGACCTGGACGAGGTTGTCATGACGTCCTTCATGTCATAAAATATAAATGACAATCTCCTACTTGAGTATTACATATTGACATTAATCAATACTTTGATAAGATTAATCATCGAATTTTGATGGATCTTCTGTCGGAGCATTGTGATCAAGGGACGGTCGAACTTCTATCAAAACTTAATCGAGCTGGTTATGTAGACTTATATAATCTTAACGATCGGGCAGCGTATGGAGTTGAAGGTGTTGCACAGGGATCATTGCTATCTCCTTTATTGAGCAACCTATATCTTAATGAACTAGATAATTTTATTGAGGATATACTTATTCCTAAATGAAATCGCGGAGAGACTCGTCGAAATAATCCGGAATATAATGTCAATCAGACGTTATCCTCTAAAGAACAGGCTCTAATCGTTGATTACCCTGAGCTAGAAAATTCATTAAAAAGGGCCAAGCACCGACGTAATGTCATTGGTGCTATTCCTCGGAGAGATCCGAACGACCCTGATTTTAGAAGGTTATACTATGTTCGTTATGCTGACGACTTTGTAATCGGTTTTACCGGTCCAAAGATTGAAGCTAAGGACCTAATGAATTCAATAATGGAATTCTTAGAATTAAAACTAAGTCTTACATGTAATAAAACTAAATCCGTCTTGATTCATAATTCCAAAAAAATAAACTTTCTTGGGACAGAAATACGGTGGCTACCTTTTAACAGAATTCGGGTTGATAACGATGATGAACTATTCCCTAAGTATAGATCTATAGCATATAATAATGCTCAAATGAGGCTTCCTACCTATAACTTAATTGTACGGTATGCGAACAGGGGATTTTTATCTAGTCGTGAATCTGATATTCGGGTTTACAGAGCGACTTCGAACCGAAGACTGGCATCTTTAGATACACATGAGATTGTCAAAAGGTATGATTCAATTATTCGGGGTTTACTTGGCTACTATTCATTTATTAACCAAAAATCTGACTTATGAAAAATCATATCTTTATTACGTAAATCGTGTGCCTTGACGTTAGCGGATAAGTTGAAGCTACGTACGGCAGCCAAAGTTTTTGCGAAATTTGGAAAACATTTACGCATAACTGATCCGCTTGGAAAAGTGATTGGGAGATTAAATTCATACCCTACTTCTCTTAAAACTAATAACTACTTTAAAAAGAACTCTTCTTCTGTAAATTTAGCAGAACAAGTTTTCAATTCAAGTTCGGATCTTCAAGGATCTTACAAAAAGCTTCCTAAGGAGGGTAAAGTGTGTCAATATGAAGGATGCGAAAGTACATCCGGACTTGAAGCACACCATTTAAACCCACAAGTCTCTATTAACAGAAAAGACTTGAGTTCGTTTACAAAAAGCTTGTTAGCTAGAAAAAGAAAAACTGTTATATTATGTAGGAAGCACCATATGGAGCTGCATAAAAGACGGATTCTGACTGATTAGTCCTACATCGAGTTTCCCTTAGAAATTTCATACAATATATTGCGGCGAGCCGTATGCGTATTGGTAGTACGCCTGTACGGTTCTGATGCGGGGGTTAGACCCTATGCATATCTTCGGTCATCCTGAAGTTTACATTTGCGCGCCATTGCGCTTACATTTACGTTATTTTTTTTGAAATATGCTAAGTTACTATGAAACAGGCATTAAAACACTTCTCCCTGGCTTGGGTAGAAATACCCTGGTCGGTAGCGGGGATGAAAGTCAATTGAGAGGACCTGTTAACCTCGAAAATTTTTGGCGAGTTACATCGTATATGAATAGGATTACAAAGTTGACACTTTCCGCCTGTCTTCCACTGGACGGCAATTTTATATCAGGTATTAGATTGTTTAAATCGTGGATCCCTAACAGTATATATAGGGTTTCTCTAGTAACCGATTTAAGGATCAGCAATAAGTTGGTTTATGGAAAGCAACGTTCTAAGTACGATAACGGCGTAAATGTAGGAACTTTGGGAAGCCCTAAGGAGCGAAAGCTCTATGGGTGCGGAGGCTTCATAAGGAAGCTAGGTTTTAGATGTTTTAGTTCAAATTCTGTCATTACTGCGAAAGCAAGCGACAGTCTAAAGGAATTAAAGAAGGTTAATAGTAAAAATCTTAAGCATGTTAACGATAAGTTGATTCATATCGTTTCAAGCCAAGAGGTTCTTATTTTAGCATACGAGTTGATTAAAAGTAACCCCGGTAATGCCATCCGGGGATCCGATTCCAAAACTTTAGATAAATTGAGTCCAGATTGGTTCAAGAAAACTAGTAAAACATTATTAGCAGGCCGGTTTAAGTTTAAACCCGCTCGACGTACATACATACCAAAAGGAATGGACAAAAATAAGAAAAGACCCTTAACTATAAGCAGTCCTAGGGACAAAGTGGTTCAACAAGCTATTTATTTAGTTTTAGATGCTATTTACGAACCTTCTTTTTTGGACAGTTCTCACGGTTCTCGCCCCTATAAAGGGAATCACACTGCGTTAAGAAGTATAAAACATAATTTTACCGGGGTCAAGTGGTGTATAGAAGCAGACATAAATATTAATTTTCCTAGCATATCCCATAACGTATTACTTAAGCTTTTAAAACGACGGGCCTCGTGTTCGAAGTTTTTGGCTCTAGTAAAGAATTCTATGAAAGCCGGTTATTTCGAGGACGGTAAATTCTCTGAATCGAACTTAGGTTTATTCCAAGGTAATGTTACTAGTCCAATTTTAAACAATATTTACCTCCACGAATTAGACGTTTTTATGGAAAACCTGGGTGCCGAATTTAGTAAAGGTAAGAAACGTAGGAAGTCGCCTGCTTACCGGAGGATTCTGTATCTCATGAGTAAAGAGACCGACAATGACTCAATTAGGAAGTTACGAAAGCAGCTCTGGACGGTAGATAGTAAAGACCCATTAGACCCTAATTTTAAGAGGTTACATTATGTTCGATACGTTGATGACTTTGTCATTGGCGTCGTGGGATCTCGAGAGGAGACCGAAAAAGTTAAAGAGAGAGTTCGGCTTTTCTTATTAGACAATTTAAAATTAACTCTTAGCCAAGAAAAAACTTTAATTACCCATTTTAGTAAGGATTTTATTTCTTTCTTAGGTGCGCTCATAAAAGGCACTTGGAAAAAAGAAAAAAGAGCTCTGCTAATAAGGAAAAATGGAGTTAACCGGAAGGTGAGAGTTACATCAAGAGTTGTTTTGAACGCTCCCATAAAAAAAATTTTCGAGAAGGCGACAGATAGAGGTTTCTTCTTTAAACGGTCAGGCAAATTCGTCCCTACAAAAGTAGGTAGGCTTATTAACCTTGATCACGCTGACATTGTAGGGTATTACAATTCAGTAATTAGAGGAATTTTAAACTACTACTCGTTTGCCAACAATCGAAAGTCTCTAGGTAGCTTCGTACATGGCCTGAAATGGTCCTGTGCTCGTACGTTAGCTTTAAAGTATAAGTTAAGATTCGCTTCTAAGACGTTCCGGAGGTTTGGCGGTAAACTGAAGTGCCCTGACACAAAAAAAGAAGTGTTCATTCCAAATACTTTCAAAGCAATAAAGGTTTTCGGTTGTAAGGAACCGATACCAGATGATGTTTTATTTAAAAAATGGAATAATAAATATACGAGAAGTAATTTATTTAAGGTATGTACTATATGTAAGTCGAAAGACAACATAGAAATGCATCACGTTCGGAAAATTAGGGATTTAAAACGTAAGGCCGCAGGTAAAGGGATGGATTGGTTTACTCAACAGTTAGCAGCTGTTAACCGTAAACAAGCGCCGCTCTGTCCATTCCACCATAAGACTTTACATACTAATAAACCAACCTTGGAAGAACGACAACTTTTCAATCGTAGACTCAAATTGCTAACATAAGCGGCCCAATGCTTAAAAGCTATTTTCTTAGTGTAAAATTGAGAGCCGTATGACATGAAAGTGTCACGTACGGTTCGGAGGAACACTTTTAAAGTTAAAGGAGCTAATGTTCCCACACTTTATGAGATAGGTAACTAAGGACTTAACTGTTTTTAGTTAAAAGAAAAAAGGATAGCTCCTCGCTACTAATCTTCCACCTCGGATCCTACTAATACTTCCTGCTTTTGGTATCATAAGTCAGATCGTAGCTACTTTTGCTCAAAAACCTGTATTTGGAATTGAAGGTATGATTTTTGCTATGTCAGCAATTGGATTTTTAGGTTTAATAGTTTGAGCTCATCATATGTATACTGTAGGTATGAGTTATAATGCAAGAGCTTTCTTCACTGCTAGTACTCTAGTAATTGCCGTGCCTACAGGCGTAAAAATCTTTTCTTGGTTAGCCACTTTATGAGAAGGATCTTTACGTTTTTATACGCCTCTTTATTTCACTTTTGGATTTTTATTTTTATTTACATTAGGTGGATTAACTGGCGTCGTTTTAGCTAATGCAGGTTTAGACATTGTACTACACGATACATATTACGTGGTTGCTCACTTTCATTACGTGCTCTCAATGGGAGCTGTATTTGGAATCTTTGCTGGGTTTTACTATTGATTTGGTAAAATTACAGGGGTTCAATATTCAGAAACCTTAGGTCAAATTCATTTTTGAACGACTTTTATTGGAGTTAATTGTACTTTTTTTCCTATGCACTTTCTTGGTTTAGCAGGTATGCCTAGAAGAATTCCAGATTATCCAGATGCTTACGCTGGTTGAAATAGCATTGCTAGTTTTGGATCACTTATTACAATGATTTCTACAATATTTTTTTTCTATGTTGTTTATGATGCATTAGTAAATGTAGCTTTGGTTTGCCCAAATAATCCTTGAAACTTTGATAATCCTTGAAACGTTAGGTATCATTGAAATCTTACTGGTATAGCTTCTGCTGGGTCGTATAGTTTAGAATGACTTTTAACATCTCCGCCAGCTTATCATACTTTTTCTCAATTACCTGTCTTAAAACGCACTGTTTAATAGTGTAATTAATTAACAAAACTTGCTATAATTGCAAGGTTTTAGTTTTAGGTATTTTAAATGAGTGACATTTTAGAGTTTCAAAATCAAAAATGTATAAATATATGGTTTGACAATTTTGAACGATTTTTAGGTAGTATGTTATGTATTCAGAATTCGTTTTTAAATGATTTA